GTATATTCATATTAGATTCTGTTATTTTATTTCTTTTAGGGGTTATTTAATGAAGGTATATAAATACATGATTTACTCTATCAAAGTAATCCTTTTTTTCAGGCACTTCATTATTTTAATTAAAATATTTAAACTAATGGTATATTCATATCATTATAATTAAAATAAGTTACGTTAAATTTTTTAAGTATCTAAGGTTCGTTGAAAAGCATTTATTAAATATTTAATAGGTCGATAAAGTATTAAATATTTATATATATATAAGTAAATTAACATTATATAATATATATTATTGTTATGGATATTGTTTAATAGAATAATTTATATATATATAAATAATTTAATATATATATAAAGGCGTATAGTTTTAGAATCTATCTATTAATCGTCTATTATATTAATAGAGAGATATATAGTTAATATAAGAATTTACAAATAGAGAGAGATTGATTTATTGTTATATAAAAATAACTAGTTATATAAAGACTGATTTATAGTTTATATAATAATAAATATATTATTATATAATAAATTTATATTATAATAATAATAATAAATAAATATTATAATATAAATTATTTATTATATTAATTATAAAATAAATATTATAATATAAATTATTTATTATATTAATTATAAAATAAATATTATAATATAAATTATTTATTATATTAATTACAAAATAAATATAATAATATAAATTATTTATTATATATATATTAAATATAAAAGGGGTATTATGCTACCGACAAGTTTAATATAATAATATAAATTATTTATTATATATATATTAAATATAAAAGGGGTAAATGCTACCGATAGGTTTTATTATATCATTATAATTAATTATCATTATTTAATTATTTATACAATTAAATTAATTTATTAAATTTTTAACTATTTATATTAATTAAAATTATTTATATTATAATATTTTATTTTAAAATTTATTTAATATTTTATATTTTAATATTTTACATCTTTTTTTTTATTTATTAGAATATAATTTTAAATCATATTATTGTACCAATAATTATTATAATTTAATATAAATATTTAGGGGTAAATGTTTTTAAATAAATTTTAACATGAACTATTATTTTAATATAATTTAATTAATTATTTAAATTTAAAGGGGTTTATATTTTATATTATTTTCATTAATTTAGGGGAAATTTAATAAAATAATAATTTAATATAATAAAATTTATAATAATATTAGTAATTAAATTGTAAGATTTTTAAATAGGTAAGATTCTATTTAAATTGGTTAATAAAATTTCAAAAGGGGGAAATTTTATTGAGAATAAATTTAAAAATGCCATTACGAAGAATTTCATCAGTATAGGGTTACCATTTTTAGGTGTTTAAGTACCTAGTGTACTAATATTTATTTACTTACAAAAAAACTATCATTATTTATATTTTATAGTTCGTATTTTTGGGTTTTTTTGATAAAGTTTTATTTTGGCTTATAATTTATTAAATTTATATTTTACATGTAAATTTTTGTAGGATTAAATAAAATTCTTAAAGAATAAAATTATTAATCGCAGTATTTAATATTAATAATAAAAGAAATTTTGAATTGGTAATAAATTTTAATATAGGATAAATTTGTGCCAGCATCTGCGGTTATACAAATTATATAAATAAATATAATCAGTTTTAGTTAATTGTTTATTAATTATAATAAAATATTAATTTTAAGGTTAAATTTTAAATTAATATTTATATATATATATAATTATTTGAAGCTAATAAAATTTTATAATAAACTAGGATTAGATACCCTATTATTAAAATTAAATAATAAAAAACTTAGGTAGTAATAGTTATATTCTTGAAACTTAAAAAATTTGGCGGTGTTTTAGTCTATTTAGAGGAACCTGTTCTGTAATTGATAGTCCACGATAAATTTTACTAAATTTTGTTTAATTTGTATACCGTCGTTATCAGAATATTTTATAAGAAAATAATATTCATTAAATTATAATAAATTATATTTCAGATCAAGGTGCAGTTTATAATTTAGAAGAAATGGGTTACAATAAATTTATTTAAATGGATTATTAATTGAAATATTAATATAAAAGTGGATTTAATAGTAAATTAAAATAAATTTTTTAATTGATTATAGCTCTAAAACATGTACATATCGCCCGTCGCTCTTTCTCTTTAAAGAAAGATAAGTCGTAACATAGTAGATGTACTGGAAAGTGTATCTAGAATGCAAATTAGAGCTTGAATAGTAAAGCATTTCATTTACATTGAAAAGTTGTCGTGCAATTCGATTTAATTTGATAGAAATAATTTGTTTAAATTTAAAGTTAAAAATATTAAATAATAAAAATAATTTTAGAATTATTTAGTTGGTGTATTTTATAATAATAAAATAATATAAACAATAGTATAATAGTATAGTAATAGAAAATTGAAATAATAATAATTAATTAAAAAGTAATTTTTATTTAATGTACCTTTTGTATCAGGGTTTATTAAATATATTTTAAGTAAATTAAAAATCTCGAATTTAAGAGAGCTAAAATAATATAAAAGTTATTGTATTAAAAATATTTTTAATATTATTTTAGTAATGAAAAGTTAGTCGTTCTTAAATATATCTAGTTTTTTAAGAAATGAATTTAATTCATTATTAATTTTATATTAATTTAATTAATAAATTTAATATAAATTAATAAAAAATTTTTTAGGGATGAGCTTAAAAAATTTTTATTATAAATTTATAAAATAATAAAAAATATAGGATTAGAAATTTTCATTATTAATAAAAATGTTATAATTTATTATAAATTATATTTTATTTATAAAATTTTAATTGTTTTATTAAAATATTTATTTTAATAATAAAAATAAAGAAATAATGATAAAATTAGTATTAATTTATATAAAAATAAAAATTATATAAAGATAAAAATAAGGAATTCAGCAAAAATAATATTCACCTGTTTATCAAAAACATGTCTTTTTGTTAAAAATATAAAGTCTAACCTGCCCACTGATAATTATTAAAGGGCCGCGGTATTTTGACTGTGCAAAGGTAGCATAATCATTTGTCTCTTAATTGGAGGCTGGAATGAATGGTTGAATGAAATATTAACTGTCTCATTTTTAAAATTATAAAAATTTAGCTTTTAAGTCAAAAGGCTTAAATTTATTTAGAGGACGAGAAGACCCTATAGATCTTTATAATTTGTTTAATTTTATAAAATAGATAAATAATTAATAAAATTAATATAATTATTTTATTGGGGTGATAGGAAAATTAAATAAACTTTTTTTATATATATAAACATTGATTTATGATTAATTGATCCATTTTTAGTGATTATAAGATTAAGTTACCTTAGGGATAACAGCGTAATTTTTTTAGAGAGTTCTTATCGATAAAAAAGATTGCGACCTCGATGTTGAATTAAAGGTTATTTCTAGATGTAGCAGTTTAGAGTTTAGGTCTGTTCGACCTTTGAATCTTTACATGATTTGAGTTCAGACCGGCGTAAGCCAGGTCGGTTTCTATCCTTAATTAATTAAAATATTTTAGTACGAAAGGACCAAATATTTAAATAATATTTTTAATTTTGAATAATATTATTACTTTGGCAGATTAGTGTATTGAATTTAGAATTCAAAAATGTAATTTAATTACAGGTAATACTTGAATATAAATATTTTAATGAGAATTGTTAGAAGTTTATTAATTATTATTTGTGTATTAGTAGGTGTAGCTTTTTTAACTTTATTAGAGCGTAAAGTTTTAGGATATATTCAAATTCGTAAAGGCCCTAATAAAGTTGGATTTTGTGGTATTCCTCAACCTTTTTGTGATGCTATCAAATTATTTACAAAAGAACAAGTATATCCTATTATATCTAATTATTTAAGATATTATGTTTCTCCTATTATTGCTTTATTTTTATCTTTATTAATTTGGATGATTTATCCTTATGCAACAAATTTATATTCATTTAATTTAGGTTTATTATTTTTTTTATGCTGTACTAGTATAGGAGTGTATAGAGTTATAGCTTCAGGTTGGAGATCTAATTCAAATTATGCTATATTAGGAGGTTTACGTGCTGTAGCTCAAACTATTTCTTATGAAGTTAGAATAGCATTATTATTATTATCATATATTGTTATAGTTGGTAGATTTAATTTATTTGATTTTGATATTTATCAACAAAATATTTGGTTTATATTTTTTTCTTTTCCTTTAATATTTATGTGGATAGCTAGTTCTTTAGCTGAAACTAATCGTACTCCATTTGATTTTGCAGAAGGTGAATCAGAATTAGTATCTGGTTTTAATGTAGAATATAGAGCTGCTGGATTTGCTTTAATTTTTTTAGCTGAATATGCTAGAATTTTATTTATAAGAATATTATTTTCTGTATTATTTTTAGGTTCTAATTTATTTAGAATTTTATTTTTTTTTAAATTAGTATTTATTTCTTTTTTATTTATTTGGGTTCGTGGGACATTGCCTCGATATCGTTATGATAAATTAATATATTTATGTTGGAAAAGATATTTACCAGTATCTTTAAATTATTTAATATTTTTTATTGGTTTAAAAATTTTTATATTAAGATTAATTATTTAATTAATAGTTAAATAAATATAGTACTAAATTAATAGTAGATTATACTACTATCTTATGCTTTCAAAGCATATGCTTATTTCAAGCTCATTAATTAATAAATTAAATTATCCCAAATTTTATGAATAATAGGATTAATTAGGAAATAAAAAAAATATAATACAGTTAAAATTTGACCAATTAAAATGTAAGGGTCTTCAACTGGTCGTGCACCAATCCAAGTTAATAAAATTACAATAGATACTATTGACCAAAATAAAATTTGATTAATTGGATAAAATTGTAATCCTTGAAAATTTCTTATAAAATAAAATGGTATAATTATTAGAATTGCAATTGATAAAACTAATGCAATAACTCCTCCTAATTTATTAGGAATAGATCGTAAAATTGCGTAAGCAAATAAAAAATACCATTCAGGTTGAATATGAACAGGTGTAACTAAAGGATTAGCTGGAATAAAATTATCAGGATCTCCTAATATATAAGGTGAATTTAAAGTAATAAATAATAAACTTATCAATATAATAATTATTCCTACTACGTCCTTAAAAGAAAAATAAGGGTGAAATGGAATTTTATCAAAATTACTATTAGTACCTAAAGGGTTATTAGAACCAGTTTGATGTAAAAATAATAAATGAATTATTACTATAGCTGCGATAATAAAAGGTAATAAAAAATGAATTGTAAAAAATCGAGTTAATGTAGCATTATCAACAGCAAATCCTCCCCATAGCCATTGAACTAATATAGTACCTAAATAAGGAATAGCTGATAGTAAATTTGTAATAACAGTTGCTCCCCAAAATGATATTTGTCCCCAAGGTAAAACATATCCTATAAAAGCTGTACCTATTACTAAAAATAAAATAATTACTCCTACTAACCAAGTATTAGTATATAAATAAGATCCATAATATAATCCTCGTCCTGTGTGTAAATAAATACAAATAAAGAAAAAACTAGCACCATTTGCATGTAATGTTCGTAATAACCATCCATAATTTACATCTCGACAAATATGAATAACTCTATTAAAAGCTAAATCAATATTAGCTGTATAATGTATTGCTAAAAATAATCCTGTTAAAATTTGAATACCTAGGCATAATCCTAGTAAAGATCCAAAATTCCACCATAATGAAATATTAGATGGTGCTGGTAAATCAATTAATGCATTATTTGCAATTTTAAATAATGGGTGTTTAATACGTAAAGGTTGATTCATAGTAAGATTGACGTAAAGGCCCATAATTAATATCAGTAATTTTAACTACAATAATTAATGTAAGGAATAAATAAATAATTATTAGTAATGTTACATTTATTGTAGGATTATTGTATAATTTAATTAAATTATTTTCATTTTCTAGATTATTAATTAGATTAAAATTAATTGTTTCTAAATTTGAAATGAACCAAATAAATTTATCATTAAAAATTAAAATAATTGATATAATTATTGTAAATGAAATTATTAATAATAAAGATAGCATATTAAATGAAAATAATTCATTACTAGCTAATCTTGTAACATATAAGAATAGTACTAATATTCCACCTAATATTGTTAAAAATAATACATATCTAAACCAATAAGTATAAGATATAAATCCACATAACAATCTAATCAAAATAGTTTGAATTAATAAATTTAAACCTATAGCTAAAGGGTGTTTAGTTTGAATAAAATTTAATGAAAAAATAATTCTAAATAAAATAATAAATTGATTCATACAGAGAATAGTTTAATAAAAATAATAATTTTGGAGATTATAGATAAAATAATAATTTTTTCTCTGAAATTTTAAAAGAATATTCTTATTTTAGGTTTACAAAACCTATGTTTTTATTAAACTATTAAAACTAATGTTTAATTATTTAAATTTATTTTTATCAATTTTAATATTTATATCTGGGATTTTAGTTTATGTTTTAAAACGTAAACATTTATTATCTACTTTATTAAGATTAGAATTTATTGTATTAAGATTATTTTATTTACTTTTTTTAATATATATAAATTATAATTATGAATATTATTTTACTATAATTTTTTTAGTATTTAGTGTTTGTGAAGGTGCTTTAGGTTTATCTATTTTAGTTAGTATAATTCGTACACATGGTAATGATTATTTTCAATCATTTAATGTTTTAGAATGTTAAAAATATTATTTTTAATATTAATATTAATCCCAATAAGTTTTATTAATTCTATATATTGGGTGGTTCAATTATATTTATTTATAATTAGTTTTATTTTTATATTTTTTATTGTTAATTCATATTTATTTATAAATTTAAGTTATTTTATAGGAATAGATTTATTATCTTATGGTTTAATTTTATTAAGATTATGGATTTGTACTTTAATATTAACTGCTAGTGAATCGATTAATCGTTTTAATTATAGAAAAAATTTTTTTGTTTTTAATTTATTAATTTTATTGATTATATTATATTTAACTTTTGGGTCTATAAATTTATTTTATTTTTATTTATTTTTTGAAGGTAGATTAATTCCTACTTTATTTTTAATTATTGGTTGGGGTTATCAACCTGAACGTTTACAAGCAGGTGTTTATTTATTATTTTATACTTTATTAGCTTCTTTACCAATATTAGTAGGAATTTTTTATATTTATAATAATGAAAATAGATTATTATTTTTATTATTAAATAAAAATTATAATAATTTATTTTTATATTTATCTTTATTAATAGCATTTTTAGTAAAAATACCTATATTTTTAGTTCATTTATGGTTACCTAAAGCTCATGTAGAAGCACCTATTTCAGGGTCTATAATTTTAGCTGGTATTATACTAAAATTAGGTGGTTATGGTATATTACGTATTTATAATTTAATTACTAATATTGGATTAAAATTTAATTATTGGTGGTTAACATTAAGTTTATTAGGTGGGTTTTTAGTTAGTATATTATGTTTGCGTCAAGTAGATTTAAAATCTTTAATTGCTTATTCATCAGTTTCTCATATAAGTATAGTTATTGGGGGTATTATAACTATAAATTATTGGGGATTTAGAGGCTCATATACTTTAATAATTGCTCATGGTTTATGTTCATCGGGTTTATTTTGTTTAGCTAATATAAGTTATGAACGTACAGGTAGTCGAAGTTTATTTATTAATAAAGGAATAATAAATTTTATACCTAGAATATGTTTATGGTGGTTTTTATTAAGATCTTCTAATATAGCTGCCCCTCCTTCTTTAAATTTATTAGGTGAAATTAGTTTATTAAATAGTATAATTAGATGGTCTTGGTTAACAATAATTTTTTTAAGTCTTTTATCTTTTTTTAGTGCAGCATATACTTTATATTTATATTCTTATAGACAACATGGAGATTTATATTCTGGTTTATATAGAAGTTCAAATGGTACTTTACGAGAATATTTATTATTAATATTACATTGGATTCCTTTAAATATTTTAATTATAAAAAGAGAATTATGTATATTATGGTTATAATTTAAATAGTTTATAAAAATATTGATTTGTGGTGTCAAAGATATGATTCATTCATTTTAAATGATTTATTTATCTATTTGTTTAATTTTTTTTATAATTTTATTATTAATTTCTATTACTTTATTTATTCTTAGATTAAATTATATATTAATAGATTTAGTAATATTTATTGAGTGGGAATTATTAAGATTAAATTCAATAAGTATTATTATATCTATTTTATTAGATTGGATATCTTTATTATTTATAAGATTTGTATTATTCATTTCATCTATAGTAATTTATTATAGAGATGAATATATACATGGAGATGAAAATTTAAATCGCTTTATTATATTAGTTTTAATATTTGTTTTATCAATAATATTTTTAATTATTTCTCCAAATTTAATTAGTATTTTATTAGGTTGGGATGGATTAGGATTAGTTTCTTATTGTTTAGTTATTTATTATCAAAATATTAAATCTTATAATGCTGGTATATTAACAGCGTTATCAAATCGAATTGGTGATGTAGCTTTATTAATAGCAATTGCTTGGATATTAAATTATGGTTCATGGAATTATATTTTTTATTTAGAAAGTATGAAAAATGATTTTGAAATACAATTTATTTCTTATATAGTAGTTTTAGCTGCAATAACAAAAAGAGCTCAAATTCCCTTTTCTTCATGGTTACCTGCTGCAATAGCTGCTCCTACTCCTGTCTCAGCTTTAGTTCATTCTTCAACTTTAGTAACGGCAGGTGTATATTTATTAATTCGATTTAATAATTTATTTATTAATACATATTTATCAAAATTATTATTATTTATTTCTGTTTTAACTATATTTATAGCTGGTTTAGGTGCTAATTATGAATTTGATTTAAAAAAAATTATTGCTTTATCTACTTTAAGACAATTAGGTTTAATAATAAGAATTTTATCAATAGGATATCCTAAAATAGCATTTTTTCATTTATTAACTCATGCATTATTTAAGGCTTTATTATTTATATGTGCAGGTTCAGTTATTCACAATATAAAAAATAATCAAGATATTCGTTTAATAGGTGGATTATTTACTTGCATACCTTTAACTATTTCTTGTATAAATGTTGCTAATTTAGCTTTATGTGGTATACCTTTTTTAGCTGGTTTTTATTCAAAAGATTTAATTTTAGAATTAGCTACTTTATCAATTTTTAATATTTTAATATTTATATTATATTTTTTATCTACAGGATTAACTGTTTGTTATACTTTTCGTTTAATTTATTTTACTATAAGAGGTGATTTTAATTTTAATAGTTTAAATTCAGTAAGAGATGAATATTGGATTATATTAAAAGGTATATTAGGTTTATTATTTTTAGCTATTATAGGAGGATCAATATTAAGATGGTTAATTTTAAATACTCCTTTAATAATTTGTTTACCTATTGAATTAAAAATTTTAGCTTTATTAGTTAGTATTTTAGGTGCTTATTTAGGTTATGAATTATATCAGTATAAAATTAGATGGAATTTAATTATGTTAAATAATTATTATATTTTAAATTTTGTAGGTAATATATGGTATATACCTACAATTAGTACAATTGGTGTAAATTATTATAGTTTAAAATTTGGTTATAAAATTGTTAAAACAATTGATCAAGGTTGGAATGAGTATTTTGGAGGTCAATCATTATATAATTGGATAATAAATAGTACTAAATTAATATATATTATTTATAAAAATGATTTAAAAATTCATTTAATAATATTTGTATTATGGATTTTAATTATTATTTTATTTATTTTATATTTAAATAGCTTATATTAGAGCATAACATTGAAGCTGTTAAGGAGATAAATTATCTTTAAATATTTATAAAAATAAAAATTTTATTTTTACATTGAAAATGTAATGTTTTAATTAAACTATATAAATTATAGAAATATTAATGGAATTAAACCACTAAAGATAAAAGTTAGCAGCTTTTTCTTGATCAACATATTTCTTTAATTGGAATATTTAATTCAATTATATCATTAACAGTGATATGCCTCTATTTTGGCTTCAATTAAAAGTAAGGATAATTAATATCTAAAATTAGGTCGAAACTAAATGCAATAAATCGCTTCATACTTATAAGATAAATTGAATAAATCAATACTTTTTAGATGCAACCTAAATGTTATAATTAACTATTATCCTAATTAACCCAATTTAAAGCTCCTTGATTCCATTCATGATATAAACCAATTAATAAAATTATAATAAAAAAAAATGTAATTGAAGTCCAAAGAAATAAATTAGAAACATTTAAAATTACAATAATTGGTAGTAATAAAGCAATTTCTACATCAAAAATTAAAAAAATAATTGCAATTAAAAAAAAATGTAAGGAAAAAGATATTCGAGCTGAAGATTTAGGATCAAATCCACATTCGAAAGGTGAATTTTTTTCTCGATCAAAAAAAGTTTTTTTTGATAATAAAGAACCTAAAAATATTGTAATGAAAGCAATTAATATAATAATAAAACCTATTGTAAATAATAAATACATTATTTATACTAAAATTATTTAGTCCTTTTGATTGGAAGTCAAATATACTTATATACTATATAAATTAGCTACCCCACCAATAAATAGAGATATAAAGGAATAACCATACTACATCAACAAAATGCCAGTACCATGCTGCAGCTTCAAATCCAAAATGATGATTAACAGAAAAATGATAATTAATGTGACGAATCAAACAAATTAAAAGAAAAGTAGTACCAATTAAAACATGTAATCCATGAAATCCGGTTGCTATAAAAAATGTAGATCCATATACTGAATCAGCAATTGTAAAAGGAGACTCAATATATTCAAATCCCTGTAAAATAGAAAAATAAATACCTAAAATTACAGTAAATAAAAGTCCTTGAGATGTTTGAGTATAATTACCACTTATTAATCTATGATGAGCCCAAGTAATAGTTACTCCAGAAGATAATAAAATTACTGTATTTAGTAAAGGAATTTCTAAAGGATTAAAAGGATTAATACCTGCAGGAGGCCAAGTTTGTCCAATTTCAATAGATGGGGCTAAACTACTATGAAAAAAAGCCCAAAAAAATCTAATAAAGAAAAAAATTTCAGATAAAATAAATAAGATTATTCCCCAACGTAACCCTAAAGTAACAGATAATGTGTGTAATCCTTGATAAGTACCTTCACGAGTAACATCTCGCCACCATTGATATATAGTTAATAATGTAATAATGTTTCCTAAAATTAATAAAGAATTATCATATTGATGAAACCATTTAACAATTCCAGTAGTAGTAATTAAAGCCCCTAAAGCACCTGTTAAAGGCCATGGTCTATAATCAACTAAATGATAAGGATGATTTGAATGTGTTGACATTAATTAACTTCTCTAGAATATAAAGTACTTAATACAGCAAATACATAAGATTGAATAATAGCTACTGCTGATTCTAATGTTAATAAAGCAATTTGTACAATTAATAATAAATTTACTAATATTAAATTTATAGAAGGTCCTGTAGATCCTAATAAAGTTAATAATAAATGTCCAGCAATTATATTAGCTGCTAATCGTACTGCTAGAGTACCAGGACGAATAAAATTTCTAATAGTTTCAATACATACTATAAAAGGTATTAAAACACTAGGGGTACCTTGAGGAACTAAGTGAGCAAATATATGATTAGTGTGATTAATCCACCCAAATAATATAAAGCTCAACCATAAAGGTAAAGCTAATGCTAAAGTTATTGTTATATGACTAGATCTAGTAAAAATATATGGAAAAAGTCCTATAAAATTATTAAAAACAATAAAAGAAAAAGTTCTAATAAAAATGAATGTTCTTCCTGTATGTCCAGTTGAACCTAATAAAGTTTTGAATTCATTATGAAGAGTTATTAAAATTTTATTCCATAAAAATGAAAATCGATTAGGAATTAGCCAATATATGTAAGGTAATATAATAATCCCTAATATTGAACTTATCCAATTTAAAGATAAATTTAAAATATTAGTTGATGGATCAAATATACTAAATAAGTTTGTTACCATTTCCAGTTTAAAGATTTTTTAAAAAATTTATTTTTTTCTGATATTGGTGATGAATAAAATACAATATAATAATTAATAATAGCAAAAATAATTAGTAAAACAATAAAATAAATAAATAAAAACCACCAATTTAAAGGTCTTATTTGAGGCATCAAAAAGTACTAAATATTAGTAATTTTAATTTGACATATTAATGTTATATTTTAACTAACTTTTTCATTAGAAGTAATCGTTAATTTACTATAAAATGGTTTAAGAGACCAGTACTTACTTTCAGTCATCTAATGATGATTTATTTAATTTAATCCAATTAATAAAATAATTTATAGGAATACTTTCAATTACAATAGGTATAAAACTATGATTAGCCCCACAAATTTCAGAACATTGCCCAAAAAATAATCCGGGACGATTAATAAAAAAGTTAGTTTGATTAAGTCGACCAGGAGTAGCATCAATTTTTACTCCTAATGCAGGTACTGTCCAAGAATGTAAAACGTCAGCAGCTGTTACTAAAACTCGAATTTGAGTGTTTATAGGTAATACAGTTCGATTATCAACATCTAAAAGTCGAAAGCTATTTAAGTTTAATTCATTTGTTGGGATTATATATGAATCAAATTCAACATTTAAAAAATCAGAATATTCATAACTCCAGTACCATTGATGGCCAATACTTTTTAAAGTAATAGAAGGATTATCAATTTCATCTAATAAATATAATAAACGTAATGAAGGTAAAGCAATAAATACTAAAGTAATAGCAGGTAAAATTGTCCAAATTAATTCAATTGTTTGTCCTTCTAATAAAAATCGATTTGTTAATTTATTAAAAAATAATGTAATTATTAAGTATCCTACTAAAATTGTAATTATAGTTAAAATTAATAAAGTATGATCATGGAAAAAAATTAATTGTTCTATTAAAGGTGAAGCTCTATTTTGTAAAGAAATTTTAGACCATGTTGCCATTTATTCTAACAAAAGAGTAATCTTTATATATAACGCTTAAAGTTATTGCACTAATCTGCCATATTAGAAGTTTGTTAAAATAGGTAATTCAGAATAACTATGTTCAGCGGGGGGATAATTTTGTAACCATTCAATAGAAGTTGGTAATTGAGTTGAAAATAAAATTGCTCGTTTAGAAACTAATCTTTCCCATAAAATAAAGAAAAAATATAATACTGCTATAAAAGAAATTAATGATCCAATTGATGAAATAACATTCCATGTAGTATAAGCATCAGGATAATCAGAATAACGTCGAGGTATCCCGGCTAAACCTAAAAAATGTTGTGGAAAGAAAGTTAAATTAACTCCAATAAATATTGTTGTAAATTGAATTTTTAACCAAAAAGGATTTATTGTTAAACCAGTAAATAAAGGAAACCAGTGAACAAATCCAGCTATAATTGCAAAAACTGCACCTATTGATAAAACATAATGAAAATGAGCTACTACATAATAAGTATCATGAAGAATAATATCAATTGATGAATTAGCTAATACAACTCCTGTTAATCCACCAACAGTAAATAAAAATACAAATCCTAAACTCCATAATAAAGCTGGTCTATAAGTAAATTGAGTGCCATGTAAAGTTGCTAACCAACTAAATACCTTAATTCCAGTAGGCACAGCAATAATTATAGTAGCTGAAGTAAAATAAGCTCGAGTATCAACATCTATTCCGACTGTAAATATATGATGAGCCCAAACAATAAATCCTAATAATCCAATAGCTAGTATAGCATAAATTATTCCTAAAGATCCAAAGGTTTCCTTTTTACCACTTTCTTGAGCAATAATATGACTAATTATTCCAAATCCAGGTAAAATTAAAATATAAACTTCAGGATGACCAAAAAACCAAAATAAATGTTGATATAAAATTGGGTCTCCCCCTCCGGCAGGATCAAAAAATGAAGTATTTAAATTACGATCTGTTAATAATATAGTAATAGCACCAGCTAATACAGGTAAAGATAATAGTAATAGTAGAGCTGTAATTACTACTGACCATACAAATAAAGGTATTCGATCTAAAGTTATATAACTTAATCGTATATTAATTACTGTAGTAATAAAATTTACTGCTCCTAAAATCGAAGAAATACCAGCTAAATGTAAACTAAAAATAGCTAAATCAACAGAAGCTCCGGCATGAGCAATTCTTGAAGATAAGGGAGGGTAAACTGTCCATCCTGTACCAGCTCCTCTTTCTACTATTGAAGATGCAAGTAATAGAGTTAAAGAGGGAGGTAGTATCCAAAAACTTATATTATTTATTCGTGGAAATGCTATATCAGGAGCAGCTAATATCAGAGGAACTAACCAATTACCAAACCCTCCAATTACAATTGGTATTACCATAAAAAAAATTATAATAAAAGCATGAGCTGTTACAATTACATTATAAATTTGATCATCACCAATTAATGAACCTGGTTGACCTAATTCAGCTCGAATTAATAAACTTAATCTTGTACCTACTAATCCAGACCAAATTCCAAAAATAAAGTATAAAGTTCCAATATCCTTATGGTTAGTTGAAAATAACCATTGTCGCGAATGCGACTGGTAAAATGGCTGAAGATTAGGCGATAAACTGTAAATTTATTAATGAGAAAATAAATCTCTTTTACCAATTAAGGTTTAAAAAATTTATTTTATTTATAGCTTTGAAGGCTATTAGTTTTAATTAACTTAAAACCTTAGCCTTATATTCAAATATGATATTAAATTGCAAATTTAAAGGTGAATTTATATTCTGAGGCTTAAAAAATTGAATAAACAATTATACATAAAAATAATCCAAATAAACTAAAAAAATTTAAAATTAAAGAATAATTTAAATTATAGTTAATTAAAGTATTCCATTTTAAAATAGAATAGTTAATTAAAAATGCTGAATAAGCTGCTCGTAAATAGTAAAATAATGTAATTAAGGTTATACAAACTATAAATGTAATTAAAAAATAATTATTTAAATTTTGAATAATAATCCATTTGGGAAAAAATCCTGTAAAAGGGGGTAATCCTCCTAAAGAAAGAAAATTACAAAAAATAATAAATTTTAAAATGGGAGAATAATTTATTAGATTAAAAGCTTGGTTAATATAAAAAATATTATATTTCATGAATAAAAAAATAATTGAAATTGACAAAAAACAATAAATTAAAAAATATATTAACCAATAATAATTTGAAATTAAAAATCTACTTAGTATCCATCCTATATGATTAATTGAAGAATATGCTATAATTTTTCGTAATCTAATTTGATTTAATCCTCCAATAGAACCGATAAAAATTGAAATTAAAATAACTGAATTTAACAAAAAAAATGAAATACAATATGATAATAATACTATAGGGGCTAATTTTTGCCAAGTTATTAAAATAATACCTATTAACCAATTTATTCCTTCAATTACTTCGGGAAACCAAAAATGGAAAGGGGCAATTCCTATTTTCATAAATAACGAAGAATTTAATAATAAATTAAATAAATTAGTATCATAAAAAGATATTATTAGAATATTATCAGATAGTGATATAATTACAATTGAAAATAATAAAATTGAAGAAGCTAAAGCTTGAACTAAAAAGTATTTTAATCTGGCTTCGGTAGATATAGAATTTTTTAAATTACTCATTAAGGGGATAAATGATAATAAATTAATTTCTAAACCTATCCAAGCTCCTAACCAATTATTTGATGAAATTCTTATTATAGTTCCAATAATTAGGGTTATTAAAAATACATACGAAGATAAGGATTTATTCATTAAAAAGAAAAGGGGTGGACCTTTATAAGTGGGGTATGAACCCAATAGCTTATTTAGCTTATCTTTTTAATACATTTTAGTATATGATGTACAAAAGTTTTTGATACTTTAAGAAATAGTTTAATTCTATTAAATGTAAACTTTAATTAAATAATAAAACCTATTGGTATATTCATATTAGATTCTGTTATTTTATTTCTTTTAGGGGTTATTTAATGAAGGTATATAAATACATGATTTACTCTATCAAAGTAATCCTTTTTTTCAGGCACTTCATTATTTTAATTAAAATATTTAAACTAATGGTATATTCATATCATTATAATTAAAATAAGTTACGTTAAATTTTTTAAGTATCTAAGGTTCGTTGAAAAGCATTTATTAAATATTTAATAGGTCGATAAAGTATTAAATATTTATATATATATAAGTAAATTAACATTATATAATATATATTATTGTTATGGATATTGTTTAATAGAATAATTTATATATATATAAATAATTTAATATATATATAAAGGC